TTCCTTGTCGGTTCTCTGTAAAATACTCGTTTGGACGAGGACTGCCAAACACATCATAAGCTAACCCCGTGCTGACGAATAACCAACCCGCAATGAATAGGGAAGGTATAGTAATGCTATGAATGACCCAGTATCGAATACTGGTGATAATATCAGCAAAAGAACGTTCTCCCGTGCTTCCAGACATGCTGAGCTCCACATATTCTTGTACAGTCAAAGAGGGAATCGATTCCGTGAAAGATGGAATCAGTAAATGAAAACCCACTGATCCTTCATCTTTGTGAGATCGTCAATATTGTACCGAAGGCATCTTTAGAGTATACCGAATCAGTATAGCTATCCTTCTTCTGACACAGCAATGCAATTTCAATCAATTTCAATCAGTATCTAAAAGAAAGAAGTGTTACATAATTCGTTTCTTCTTTTCTTATTCCTTAATCTATACAGAACCATGTGCCATTCAATATCATTAATTCCTGCAGTATATAATATATTTCCCTTACTAACTTTGTACGATAAACTAATGATCGAATAAAGTGTGAATCTGACGGGTTCGATTCCAATAATTTTTTATAAATTCTAAAATAAATTTAGAAGAAAGCTTCTTAGATTTCTATTCCCGCCATTTCATTATATTATAGGCGATAGCATGCTTTTTTTTATAAAAAAAGGGGTTTTTACTCGGCTAGAATCCTTGAATTTCAAAGAATTGGTTAGTAGTACAATAAACTAACAGCAGTAGATAGTATTTCATGAAAGAAAGAGAACAAACAATAATTCGAATGATCCATATTTGTAATGCAAACATTGTTGCAGTTGCATTAGACATGGTTGCATAAGAGCCTACTCAAACTCAATAAAGGTTTTATTTTGGAAAGTTATCTACTATCTATCATGCGATAACTTTTCTCTTCTCATTCAATATATTATGTCAATTGATGAGCATACTAATTATTATTACTACTAAAAAAATAATAACTAAAATTGAACGAGTTAAAATAAAAGTAAAAAAAAAAGGTGTTATTTTACATTTTACTAAGGCTCTTGTTCCAAACAAAATATAAAAAAATGGAATCAATACAATTGAAAAAGAAAAGAAACGATCCAAATCAAATAATATAATATATATATTAAATTAGTAATGACCCTAATGATTGAAAATAGGATTTCATTTAATTTAAAGAGAGTTTAATTTATAAATTTTGACATTCCTTTATTCAAGAGTTGCTGGAGGAATCGGTTGAGTCAGAATCGTGGGATCAATAGATGTCAAAGAAGATAAAACCATATTTTGTGGACTTCTGTCACTATTGTTTGTGCTGTCTATAATGAATAATAAATGAAATCAAAAGCTTTCAATTTAATTGGGACTCATTTTATCAATTGGTCTTTTTATTATCTTGTATTTTTCAAGATAAGAAACTTAGGTAAGTGTTTCATAAATAAACATATGTATAAATAGAACGTATCCCATTTAGTTCCTTCATGCCTACTATAACTAGTTATTTCGGTTTTCTACTGGCGGCTTTAACTATAACCTCAGCTCTATTTATTGGTCTGAGCAAGATACGACTTATTTGAAATTGATTGAATGAACAATTCAATTCATAAAAATGTTTTTGTGAGATATCCAGATAGTCCATAGCTCCTTCCCATGTAAATTGTAATTCTTGGTTATTGAGATTCGTGGGCGATTTGGATTACTATTTAGAGATAAATATTACCCCCCCCCTTTTTTTTTACCTACCTTTTCAAAAAAATTTTAAAATGATTGAAGTTTTACTATTTGGAATCGTGTTAGGCCTAATTCCTATTACTTTGGCTGGATTATTCGTAACTGCGTATTTGCAATACAGACGCGGCGATCAGTTGGACCTTTGATTAAGTAAGAGCTCATCTCTTTTTAAATAACATCTCTTTTTTTTTATTGACCTCCTGCGGATTAAAGAAAGGAGGAGGTCAAATTTGGGTTGCTGCTCTAGTTAGTAAAGTTATTTACTTGTAATTCGACCCAAGAAGAACAGAAGCACGCTCTGTAGGATTTGAACCTACGACATCGGGTTTTGGAGACCCGCGTTCTACCGAACTGAACTAAGAGCGCTTTCCTTCTTATCCCAATATATATATATAAAGGGCTGTATGTAAATAAAATAAAAGAATTTGATTTGTAACCCCCACTTTGGATACATATAGTATCATAAAGCATTATGTATGTCTCATTTTTATTGATCTCAATGGATCTTTCATTACTGCACATGGGAGAAGTAATAGATAGGGATGACAGGATTTGAACCCGTGACATTTTGTACCCAAAACAAACGCGCTACCAAGCTGCGCTACATCCCTTTCAATTGGCCTATAGTGTCATTGTAGAGAATCCCCATCTTGTTTTCCACATCGTGATTTCCCCCATTGATATACAATTTCTCTTGTCATTTCTTTTTCGTCTCATATAACAATATAACATATAATAAAAGAAAAAGAATCAAATATGAAATATTTCATATAAAATCGGTAATGTTCAGAAAAGAAAGTAAGTGGACACTTTTTTATGTTGTAAAGAAAGTAAAATATCATCAACCAGGGGGTTGTTTGTTATATTATATATATTCATTTGAGTTAGGGATTCCGCGTACAAATACAAGTAATCCTTAACGACATATGTATCTGATCATATATGTATTACAATAAAAAAAGGAGGATTTTCAATGCGAGATATAAAAACATATCTCTCCGTGGCACCTGTGTTAAGCACTCTATGGTTCGGGTCTTTAGCAGGCCTATTAATAGAGATTAATCGTTTATTCCCAGATGCGTTAACATTCCCCTTTTTTTCATTCTAGTTGGGGATGAAGAAGATTATAGATAGAATAAATTATCTGTGACTAACCCTTTTTGTTTTTGTTTTGTTCTTTCAGTTTTTTAGGATAAAAAAGAAGGAAAGAGAAAGAATCAAAGAAGATTCATCCGCAACGAAACTTGGGTTCACGCTGAATTAATAGAGGGAGAACAGAAATAATAAATAATAATAATAAAGGTCGCGCAAGATACTTAAATAAAATACTATAACTAATTGATAGTTAGAAATCATCGTATTACTTATATTCTCTATTGATTTGATTGCAATGAAATATTTAAGAATTGGGTTTCGAGACAGCAACTTCTTTTTTTCTTCTTCGTTTCGAAAATAGAAGAGTTGAGTGAATAAAAAAAAATAAAGGGGGGTTTATGGCCAAGGGTAAAAATGTCAGAGTAAAAGTTATTTTGGAATGTAACAATTGTGTCCGAAACGATATTAATAAGGAATCGCGGGGCATTTCCAGATATATTACTCAAAAGAATCGACACAATACGCCTAGTCGATTGGAATTGAGAAAATTTTGTCCCTATTGTTACAAGCATACGATTCATGGGGAGATAAAGAAATAGAGAAAATGTAACGCGTTTGTAACCCCTTCAAGGAACAGCAATAAATTACATACATAATAATATATATATTATATATATATATAAATATATATATAAATATAATAAGAAATTATAAAAATAAAACAACCCAATCCTATTTCATCCTATTTCGGTAGGATCGCAAATGAAATTCGAATTAAGAAATAAGATTTAAAAGATAAGGAATAAACCATGGATAAATCCAAGCGACTTTTTCTTAAATCCAAGCGATCTTTTCGTAGGCGTTTGCCCCCAATTGGATCGGGGGATCGAATTGATTATAGAAACATGAGTTTAATTAGTCGATTTATTAGTGAACAAGGAAAAATATTATCTAGACGAGTGAATAGATTGACTTTGAAACAACAACGATTAATTACTATTGCTATAAAGCAAGCTCGTATTTTATCTTTGTTACCCTTTCTTAATAACGAGAAACAATTTGAGAGAACTGAATCGACTCCTAGAACCACGGGTCCTCGAATTAGAAATAAATAGATAAGCTATTCCTCAATTGCAATTGAATCAAAATTTCAATATGAACCCCAACTCAGATTTATATTTTGTTCGAAAAATTGGAGAATCCCGATTGGATTGTCACATCATAAGCAAAAATTTCTTCTTTTTTTAATGTGTTGATTCATTTTTAGTATATTTATATTTTCTATTTCATTTTATTTATCTTATTTATATTAATTTCTACTTTACCTTCCCGGAGCTCATTCTCCGGGGCCCCGTTTAAATCATTACGGTGGATTCCTTCTAACCTTCTTATTTAAGGATCTGATTGGAAATCATGTAAAGACAATTTGTATTTGATATGGCTATTTGTGCAAGTATTTTACGATTAAGAAGCAACTGCCTCTTATACAGATCATGTATGGATCTGCTATAACTATAGGCTACCCCAATCTCACGAATTGCTGCATTTATCCGAGTAATCCACAAACGACGAAAATTTCTCTTTTGCCTGCCCCTATCCCGATGAGCAGAACTCAAGGCTCTCATTTTCTGTTGAATAGTATTTCGAGTAAGTCTTGAATGAGTCCCTCGAAAGGTTGATGCAAATAAACGAATTTTTATTCTACGTCTCCGAGCTATATACCCTCGTCTAATTCTGGTCATTGAATCAAATTAAACTTTGATGAATAACTAATTGATTTATTTTCTTTCAGTTATTCTTTTTCCCTTTCCTGGTCTATTAATAACAAAACAGATTCTTCCAATGTATAAAAAAAATTCCAATGGCTTTTGCTACTATGACCTTCCCAACCACCATTTTTCTAGGCATTTAACCTCGAAATAAGAAATTGTATTGATACTAGGTATCAACAAAAAAAATATTCAATTGTAACTAAAGTTGAGTATAGTATAAAGTATCAATAAATAGTAAAGGTAAATGGATAAATAGTGGGTTCCATCGTTTCTATGGCTACTTCTTAAACGGTGAGGTCCTCTCTATACACCGGAGCCCCTTCCACCATTAATCAATGTTATTAGTAACTTGTACAGTTCACATTCTTTGACTCTACCCATGAATTGTACAGTAATAAGTCTTTTCACAATGAGATCTACCCATACAGTAACGGTATTTAATTACAAAGGTTGGCTAGGTAGCTGACCCTGTATAGTCCGTTCTTGCAAGAGTAGGAGCATAATTCTTTTGCTTCTTAAATATGATTTCCCCCGCTTAATGGATAACCATTTGCTACCACTGGGGAATTGCTTTTCATCTCCAATTGAGGTGATTGGATTTGCACCAATAGAAACCATAAATTTGATACGCAATGGAGGTTTTTTATATATTGATTGGAATTCTTCCACCCTATCCTATTCATTGGTACTGTTCATTGATACTGGAAAAATTTGTACTTTATTTTGTTCCGGCTCATGATCTGAACGGGTCGCACATACACCCGAGTACATGTTCCTCGACGCTGAGGACATCCCCGAAGAGCAGGGGATTTTGTTACATTTTTTATTGGCTGTCTTGTGTTTCTAATAAGTTGTTTAATAGTTGGCATACTCTATCGTATAGAAAATGGGCTGGTTTAGATCAATCCTAACCAGATGATTATGAATTCTTTTTTTTTTTTTTACTTTACCTTAAGCGGATAAAATATTGAATTTAGATTCATCCAAATTATGGTTCGAAATGGAATCGTAGATTTACGTGAAATCCCCGGCATTTTCGATCGCTACCAGATCAACAATTCCATGAGCTTGGGCTTCTGTTGCTGACATAAAAACGTCCCTTTCCATGTCTTCGGATACAACCCATAAGGGGTTACCCGTTCTTTGTACATAAACCCTTGTGAGGGTTTCGCGTAGTTTCAGAAGTTCTTCCGCTTCTAGGACAAATTCTCCTGTTTGTGCCTCATAAAAAGAACTCGCAGGTTGATGGATCATTACCCTGATGATATAACATAATGAATGTTTCCGCGATCTCGTACGATTGATTGGACTAGGGAAAAAGATAAAGAATAACAAGAAATAAGTATATATATATAATTGAACAACCGTACAGGCATTTTTTGTGCATTGCATACGGCTCCACAATGGACTTTTTCCGTTCATTGAGCAAAAAACGAAATAGGATCCATCAGACCCAAATCGTTAAGTGATCCATTTACCACCCTTCTTTTCGGGGGAGTTCAAAAATACTATGATGGTTCCGTTGCTTTCTATATTTATGATATATCTCATATGTGATTCAGCAATCCCAAAGTTTCTTTTTGATCCGATCAAATATCAAATAAAATAAATAAGTAAAAAAATGATCTTGTTTTTTTTTTTTGAGTATTCTTTCATATTTCATAACATAAATATTGGAAAGAGGCCTCTGGCGTGAAAAATCAAAGTTTGTGACGCTGAAATGAAGCCCGGATAGATAAGATCAAAGCCTTTGTCTCATATTACTCGCCCGATACATAATCCCATGTTATGAAAAAACAATAATGGTTTGTTCATATCGAACTCGAAGTGCCATGCTATTTTTACTTAAATATTATCTTACAAATTCTTATTTATTTATATTAATATTAAATATGGCGAAGGCATAGTCTTCTTTTTTCTTTCAAATAAAAAACTCATTGGCGCCAAGCGTGAGGGAATGCTATACGTTTCGTAATTTCTCCTCCGACCAGGATGAAAGATCCCATTGAAGCGGCTAATCCCATGCATATTGTATGCACATCTGGTGGCACAAATTGCATAGTATCATAAATTGCAACTCCGGGTATTACCCACCCGCCGGGGGAGTTTATAAACAAATAAAGATCTCTGGTCTCATCCTCTATACTGAGATATACCATCAGACCAATAAGTTGGTTTGAGATCTCGCTATCAATTTCTTGACCTAAAAACAGTAATCTTTCTCGATGAAGTCGGTTGATTAGGACAAAATTTTATCCCTTAGGAACCGTACACGCGCCTTTGGATGCATACGGTTCAAAAAAAAATGATAAAAAAAATCAATGTGTTGATTCTACCCCGCTTTCCTTTTTTTTTAGTAGGACTTTTCTATTTCCTAATGAAGGGGCTTTTTCTTCGATTTTTTTTTGCTCGAATCTCGGTAAAAAATAAAAGAATCCACTAAACTTATCGAATTAACCTCTCATTGATGTATTGTTTCATCGAAATCGAATCCAAATTACGATGTAATTTTCTTGTTCCTGAATGGGCCTCCTCAATTATTTTAGGTTTATGTTCTACTCCGGGTAAAGATCTGCCCGATTTCAATTTGCACATATAGGACAAATGCTCCCAATACCACTTTTACTTTTTTCAATTCATTTCGTGCCTTTCTTACAACAAATACGCGATGTAGTCATAATATTATTTCATTGATTGGCAGTTTGAGATCGCCCATATGCTATCAAGTAATCATACATATATTACCAATTGGGTATTTTCTGAACGGAGCCTGGATACTTCATTTTATTGGATTGGTCCAACCAAGCCAACCATAAATTTTGATAATTTATAATATTAATATTGATTTCGACTCCCTCAAAAATGGATCTAATTACATTTCACGCTCCAAATTATTGATGGTTCAAACAATCTTTTTTGGGCGAAACAGAGGGTATCTCGATCGGGGGAGAGAACGGGGAAATCCCATATGACCCAATATGTCTGACAAGTCGCACTATACGTCAACCCAAATTGCATCTTCCTCTCCAGGACTCCGAAAAGGTACTTTTGGAACACCAATAGGCATCAACTGAAAGAAAGGGGGGTTAAGTACTATATTTTACTTTGATGTGGAAACGTAATGTTTTTATCCTTAGATATTACGAAATAGTAATACGAAATAAATAAGGGAAATTTATTACAAACGGGTCGGGCTCTTCGAATGATGAACAAGTCTATACGCATTCGCTCATAGAAAATGGGACCAATCCCCCATTGCGTATTGGGACTTATCGGGTATAGAATAGATCTGCTTATCTTTGTTCCGATGAACAGAATTGTTCCATTATTCCCAACGAAATGGAATTCAATAAATATGAAAATATGAACCCTTGCTCCGAAATAATCCACTGAAAGGGGGAGGTCCATAGCATAGTCTTTTCCAATGCGATAAAGTTACATAGTGTCTATTTTTCTTTGATAAAGGGGTATTTCCATGGGTTTGCCTTGGTATCGTGTTCATACCGTCGTATTGAATGATCCCGGTCGGTTGATTTCTGTACATATAATGCATACAGCTCTCGTTGCTGGTTGGGCCGGTTCAATGGCTCTATACGAATTAGCCGTTTTTGATCCCTCTGACCCCGTTCTTGATCCAATGTGGAGACAGGGTATGTTCGTTATACCCTTTATGACTCGTTTAGGAATAACCAATTCGTGGGGCGGTTGGAGTATCACAGGAGGGACTATAACGAATCCGGGTATTTGGAGTTACGAGGGTGTGGCCGGGGCACATATTGTGTTTTCTGGTTTGTGCTTCTTGGCGGCTATCTGGCATTGGGTATATTGGGATCTAGAAATATTCTCTGATGAACGTACAGGAAAACCTTCTTTGGATTTGCCCAAGATCTTTGGAATTCATTTATTTCTTTCAGGATTAGCTTGCTTTGGGTTTGGTGCATTTCATGTAACAGGTTTGTATGGTCCTGGAATATGGGTGTCTGATCCTTATGGACTAACCGGAAAAGTCCAATCTGTAAATCCTGCGTGGGGGGTAGAAGGTTTTGATCCTTTTGTTCCGGGAGGAATAGCCTCTCATCATATTGCAGCAGGTACATTGGGCATATTAGCGGGCCTATTCCATCTTAGTGTCCGCCCCCCCCAACGCCTATACAAAGGATTACGTATGGGTAATATTGAAACTGTCCTTTCCAGTAGTATCGCTGCTGTCTTTTTTGCAGCTTTTGTTGTTGCTGGAACGATGTGGTATGGCTCCGCAACTACCCCAATCGAATTATTTGGTCCCACTCGTTATCAATGGGATCAAGGATACTTCCAGCAAGAAATATATCGAAGGGTTAGTGCCGGACTAGACGAAAATCAGAGTTTATCAGAAGCTTGGTCTAAAATTCCCGAAAAATTAGCTTTTTATGATTACATTGGCAATAATCCAGCAAAGGGGGGTTTATTTAGAGCGGGCTCGATGGACAATGGGGATGGAATAGCTGTTGGATGGTTAGGACATCCCATCTTTAGAGATAAAGAAGGGCGTGAGCTTTTTGTACGCCGTATGCCTACTTTTTTTGAAACATTTCCAGTAGTTTTGGTAGACGGAGACGGAATTGTAAGAGCCGATGTTCCCTTTAGAAGGGCGGAATCTAAGTATAGTGTCGAACAAGTAGGAGTAACTGTTGAGTTCTATGGCGGCGAACTCGATGGAGTTAGTTATAGTGATCCTGCTACTGTGAAAAAATATGCTAGACGTGCTCAATTGGGTGAAATTTTTGAATTAGATCGTGCTACTTTGAAATCAGATGGTGTTTTTCGTAGCAGCCCAAGGGGTTGGTTCACTTTTGGACATGCTTCGTTTGCTTTGCTCTTCTTTTTCGGACACATTTGGCATGGTGCTAGAACCTTGTTCAGAGATGTTTTTGCTGGTATTGACCCAGATTTGGATGCTCAAGTGGAATTTGGAGCATTCCAAAAACTTGGAGATCCAACTACAAGGAGACAAGTCGTCTGATACAACACTGCTCTTGTATCTTTTGCCTCTAGTGTATTTTTATTATTTAGACTATAGAGTACCAGATAAATGTTGATTTGAATCACCGCCCTTTCTTTTACTTTTGACTCTTGTCTTTTCTTAATCTGGGAGATGATCCCAAATGAACAGGTGTGGAAGCTATAATTGTAAACCACGATCGAATTTATGGAAGCATTGGTTTATACATTCCTCTTAGTCTCGACTCTAGGAATAATTTTTTTCGCTATATTTTTTCGAGAGCCGCCTAAGGTTCCGACTAAAAAGGCAAAATGATTTTTCATTATCTTACATTATCATTATCTTTATCTAAATGGAAGTAAAGTAATGAGCCTCCCAATATTGGGAGGCTCATTACTTTACTTCAACTAGTCCCCGTGTTCCTCAAATGGATCTCTTAGTTGTTGAGAGGGTTGCCCAAAAGCGGTATATAAGGCGTACCCGGTAAAACTTACAAGTAAACCAGATATAAAGATGGCAACTAAGGTTGCTGTTTCCATTATTATCAAATTTCAAAACCATAACGGATCTATGATAAGATCCTTTATTTACAACGGAATAGTATACAAAGTCAACCGATCTCAACCAATGCAATAGGATTTATGGCTACACAAACCGTTGAGGATAGTTCTAGATCTGGTCCAAGACGAACTAATGCAGGGAGTTTATTGAAACCATTGAATTCAGAATACGGGAAAGTAGCTCCCGGGTGGGGAACTACCCCTTTGATGGGGGTCGCAATGGCTCTATTTGCGGTATTCCTATCTATTATTTTGGAGATTTATAATTCTTCCGTTTTACTAGATGGAATTTCAATGAATTAGGTCCATAAAAATAAGGAAGTCCGGGCTTTTCAATCCAAAATGAATTGCTTAGGACTCTGATTTCTAGTCCATTCTGGCAGTTCGACCGTGAAATTCCTTTGTTTCTGTATTTCCGGAATATGAGTGTGTGACTTGTTATAATTGATCCTATTGATAGTACAGAGAATGGGTCTGTCATCTTGAAAGAGATGAGTTCTGCTTCGTCGGATATTCATTTTTTTATCTGGAGCACGGAATATATGGAATAGATCGAGAAATATTTGAACTATGATTCATACCTACTATTTATACCTCGCGACTGGATTCAAAAAAATTTTAAAGATTGATTTTATCATTATAAATCGAAAGGGTTTTCTTCCTTAAAAATTGGGTTTCTGTTTATTTTGATCAATGGACAAAAAAAATTCCGAATTTTTAGTCATTTAATCTATTAATTATTGAATAAGTGGTGATGATCAAACGGTTCTTACTCAGAGAACCTTTTGGCTTCACTTGGGGGCTTTATTCAACATCGTGGTTCTAGTATGAATCTGAGGTTTCAATTGATTCATAGGGTCTCAACAAGAGAATTCCTATCAAAAAAAAAAGAAATTTTCATAATTCAATACAAAATAAAAACAATAAAATAAATAAAATAGGGACAAAGAAGATTCAAGAAGCCTATCTATCAACATAAAGACGAATGAGCTGGCTTGATATTTTGGCATTATCATCACAAAGAAAAGCTTGAGGATTTTTTCCTTCGTATCTTCAGAGAAGATTTAATCCGGGAAATAATAAATTTACAAATTTATATTACATATTCGTTACAACCAGTATTGGGGTGTTTCTGCTTGAGCTGTACGAGATGAAATTCTCATATACAGTTCTCCGAGGGGGAGTTCTCTTGGTTTACCTATCTCAATAAAGTATATGATTGGTTCGAAGAGCGTCTAGAGATTCAGGCGATTGCAGATGATATAACTAGTAAATATGTTCCTCCTCATGTCAACATATTTTATTGTCTAGGGGGGATTACACTTACTTGTTTTTTAGTACAAGTAGCCACGGGGTTTGCCATGACTTTTTACTATCGTCCGACCGTTACCGAGGCCTTTGCCTCTGTTCAATACATAATGACTGAAGCCAATTTTGGTTGGTTAATTCGATCAGTTCATCGATGGTCGGCAAGTATGATGGTCCTAATGATGATCTTGCACGTATTTCGCGTGTATCTGACTGGTGGGTTTAAAAAACCTCGTGAATTAACTTGGGTTACGGGTGTGGTTTTGGCTGTATTGACCGCATCTTTTGGTGTAACTGGTTATTCCTTACCTTGGGACCAAATCGGTTATTGGGCGGTCAAAATTGTAACAGGTGTACCTGATGCTATTCCTGTAATAGGATCCCCTTTAGTCGAGTTATTGCGCGGAAGTGCTAGTGTGGGTCAATCAACTTTGACCCGTTTTTATAGTTTACACACTTTTGTATTACCCCTTCTTACTGCTGTATTTATGTTAATGCACTTCCCAATGATTCGTAAGCAAGGTATTTCCGGTCCTTTATAGAGAGGGCATATCCTAGATATTTGTAATCAATCATATTCCATTTTTTGAAGGAACAAACAAAAAAATAGTATTTTATTGCTACAAATATGGATTATTGAAAAGAATAAGACATGTGTTTGGATATTTCCTTTCAACTTCGCAATTGTATTAGTTGTTTGATACGAATAGTTGAAGTGGATTCTCCGAGGAGAATATGGATTATGGGAGTGTGTGACTTGAACTATTGATTGGCTCGCGCGGATATATGATCCGCCACATTGGAATTTACAACCAAATGTGTCTCTGTTCCAACCACTACGTAAGCCCCATACAGAGGATAGGCTGGTTTGCTTGAGGAGAATTTTTTCTATGATCAGACCCGAGTCGAGTCGCGCATGAATTGGCTCCGTAAGATCCAGTAAAATAAGTAAGTGATATGACATGATCCAGATTATGTTCTATCTATTCCACTTAATTTACACTTACTTAATAGTATGGAAATGTATTCATTTCTACTGCATTGATTCT